GTCCTTGTAGCTTACACAAAGCATGATGCTGAAGACGTCAAGACGGCTGCCACAAACACCCAAGGACAAAAGACTTAGTCCTAACCTTACTGTTAGTTGTTGCTAGGTTTATACATGCAAGTATCCGCGCTCCAGTGAGGACGCCCTGGACACCTAAACTTAGGTAGATAGGAGCAGGCATCAGGCACACCTATAACTGTAGCCCAAGACGCCCAGCAATTGCCACGCCCCCACGGGTTCTCAGCAGTAGTTAACATTAAGCAATGAGTGTAAACTTGACTTAGCCATAGCAAATCAGAGCCGGTAAATCCTGTGCCAGCCACCGCGGTCATACAGGAGGCTCAAATTAACTTTATAACGGCGTAAAGAGTGGTCGCATGTTATCCAAGTAGCTAAGATTAAAAAGCAACTGAGCTGTCATAAGCCCAAGATGCCCATAAGGCCTCCGTCTTCAAAGAAGATCTTAGAACAACGATTAATTGAAGCCACGAAAGCCAGGACCCAAACTGGGATTAGATACCCCACTATGCCTGGCCCTAAATCTTGATGCTCGATATTACCTGAGCATCCGCCCGAGAACTACGAGCACAAACGCTTAAAACTCTAAGGACTTGGCGGTGCCCAAACCCACCTAGAGGAGCCTGTTCTGTAATCGATGATCCACGATATTACCTGACCATTTCTTGCACGAAACAGCCTATATACCGCCGTCGCCAGCCCACCTTTCCTGACAGCCCAACAGTGGACGCAATAGCCTAACCCGCTAGTAAGACAGGTCAAGGTATAGCCTATGGAATGGAAGCAATGGGCTACATTTTCTAGATTAGAACATACGGATAGGGGTATGAAACTGCCCCTGGAAGGCGGATTTAGCAGTAAAGAGAGACAATCGAGCCCTCTTTAAGCCGGCTCTGGAGCACGTACATACCGCCCGTCACCCTCCTCATAAGCGCCCAACACACCCAATACCTAATAAGCCATCCAGCTAAAGAGGAGGTAAGTCGTAACAAGGTAAGTGTACCGGAAGGTGCACTTAGACTACCAAGACGTAGCTTTAACAAAAGCATTCAGCTTACACCTGAAAGATATCTGCTAAAACCAGATCGTCTTGATGCCAAATTCTAGCCCAACATACATTGACCTGGAATAACAAAGCTACTCCCTAAACCCAACTAAAGCATTTACTAGTCCTAGTATAGGCGATAGAAAAGACACCATTGGAGCGATAGAGATCACGTACCGTAAGGGAAAGATGAAATAGAAGTGAATAAGCCAAGCTATAAACAGCAAAGATCAACCCTTGTACCTTTTGCATAATGGTCTAGCAAGAAAAACCAAGCAAAATGAATTTAAGTTTGCCATCCCGAAACCCAAGCGAGCTACCTACGAGCAGCTATTATTGAGCGAACCCGTCTCTGTGGCAAAAGAGTGGGATGACTTGTCGGTAGAGGTGAAAAGCCAATCGAGCTGGGTGATAGCTGGTTGCCTGTGAAACGAATCTAAGTTCACTCTTAATTCTTCTCCAAGGAAAACTAAACCCTAATGAAGCGAATTAAGGGCTATTTAAAGGGGGTACAGCTCCTTTAAAAAAGAATACAATCTCTACGAGCGGATAAATAACCTTCACAAAAACCTATTGTGGGCCCTCAAGCAGCCATCAACAAAGAGTGCGTTAAAGCTCCGTACCTCAAAAATATCAGAACCATATGAATCCCTCCTCACTAACGGGCTAACCTATACCCAAATAGGAGAATTAATGCTAGAATGAGTAACCAGGGTCCTCCCTCTACGACGCAAGCTTACATCTACACATTATTAACAAATACCCAATATACGACCAATACAACAAGCAGAGTATAAAGCACATTGTTAACCCGACAGAGGAGCGTCCACTAAGAAAGATTAAAACCTGCAAAAGGAACTAGGCAAACCCGTCAAGGCCCGACTGTTTACCAAAAACATAGCCTTCAGCAAACCAAAGCAAGTATTGAAGGTGATGCCTGCCCGGTGACCTGAGGTTCAACGGCCGCGGTATCCTAACCGTGCAAAGGTAGCGCAATCAATTGTCCCATAAATCGAGACTAGTATGAATGGCTAAAACGAGGGCTTAACTGTCTCTTGCAGGCAATCGGGTGAAATTGATCTCCCTGTGCAAAAGCAGGGATAAACCCATAAGACGAGAAGACCCTGTGGAACTTCAAAATCAGCTGCCACCCCAAAATACATACACACCCACTGGGTTCACTTTCACGTAAGCCACTGGCATGCATTTTTTGGGTTGGGGCGACCTTGGAGAAAAGCAAATCCTCCAAAAATTGGACCACCACTCTAGACTAAGAGCAACCCCTCAAAGTGCGAACAGCAACCAGACCCAATATAATTGATCAATGGACCAAGCTACCCCAGGGATAACAGCGCAATCTCCTTCGAGAGTCCGTATCGACGAGGAGGTTTACGACCTCGATGTTGGATCAGGACATCCTAGTGGTGCAGCCGCTACTAAGGGTTCGTTTGTTCAACGATTAATAGTCCTACGTGATCTGAGTTCAGACCGGAGCAATCCAGGTCGGTTTCTATCTATGATGAACTCTTCCCAGTACGAAAGGAGAGGAAAAGTGAGGCCAATACCACTAGCAAGCCTTCGCCTTAAGTAATGAAGCCAACTTAATTACAAAAGGCTATCACACCCCACCACACCCTAGAAAAGGGCCAGCTAGCGTGGCAGAGCTCGGCAAATGCAAAAGGCTTAAGTCCTTTAACTCAGAGGTTCAAATCCTCTCCCTAGCTTCCCATGGCCAATTACCCCCTACTAGTCAACCTCGTCATAGCCCTCTCCTATGCCATTCCAATCCTAATCGCAGTTGCTTTCCTGACACTAGTAGAACGCAAAATCCTAAGCTACATACAGGGCCGAAAAGGCNTATATATTGTCGGCCCTTTCGGCCTGCTACAACCCCTAGCAGATGGAATTAAACTATTTATCAAAGAACCCATCCGCCCATCAACATCCTCCCCCATTTTATTTGTTACCACCCCCATACTAGCCCTCCTGCTAGCAATTTCCATTTGAACCCCCCTCCCCCTACCATTCTCCCTTGCTGATCTCAACCTAGGCATGTTATTCTTACTAGCCATATCAAGCCTGGCAGTGTACTCCATCCTCTGGTCGGGATGAGCCTCCAATTCAAAGTACGCCCTAATTGGAGCACTGCGAGCAGTAGCCCAAACTATTTCCTATGAAGTCACCCTGGCCCTTATTCTTCTATCTGTGGTACTTCTGAGCGGCAGCTACACCCTCAGCACCCTCGCAGTTACCCAAGAACCTCTTTACCTAATCTTCTCCTGCTGACCCCTAGCCATAATATGATATGTCTCTACACTAGCTGAAACAAACCGCGCCCCGTTCGACCTGACTGAGGGCGAGTCCGAGCTCGTATCCGGATTTAATGTAGAATACGCAGCCGGACCATTCGCCCTATTCTTCCTAGCCGAATACGCAAATATTATGCTCATAAACACACTAACCGCCATCCTATTCTTTAACCCAAGCATACTCAATCCACCCCAGGAGCTATACCCTATTATCCTAGCTACAAAAGTGCTCCTTCTATCGGCAGGGTTCCTATGAGTCCGCGCCTCTTACCCCCGGTTTCGATACGACCAGCTGATACACCTGCTATGAAAAAACTTCCTACCCCTCACACTAGCCCTATGCCTATGACATGTCAGCATGCCAATTTGCTATGCAGGACTGCCCCCCTACTCAAGAACCCAAGGAAATGTGCCTGAGTATCAAGGGCCACTATGATAAAGTGGACACAGAGGTGCACCAACCCTCTCATTTCCTATCAACATTAGAAAAGTAGGAATCGAACCTACACTAGAGGAATCAAAACCCTCCATACTTCCCTTATATTACTTTCTAGCAGGGTCAGCTAACTAAGCTATCGGGCCCATACCCCGAAAATGATGGTTCAACCCCTTCCCCTGCTAGTGAACCCACAAGCAAAACTAGTTTGCACCACTAGCCTGATCCTAGGATCAACTATCACCCTCTCAAGCAACCACTGAGTCATGGCCTGGGCCGGGCTTGAAATCAACACCCTAGCCATCCTCCCCCTAATTGCTAAATCCCATCACCCACGATCCATCGAAGCCGCAACTAAATACTTCCTAGTACAAGCTGCCGCCTCCGCCTTAATCCTATTCTCCAGCATAATTAACGCATGGCACACCGGGCAGTGAGATATTACACAGCTGACCTGCCCAACTTCATGCCTTGTCCTAACCGCAGCCATCGCAATAAAACTGGGATTGGCCCCATTTCATTTCTGATTCCCCGAAGTTTTGCAAGGCTCCTCCCTAATTACTGGCCTACTCCTCTCCACAGCCATAAAATTCCCACCAATTACCCTACTCTTCATAACCTCCCAATCACTAAACCCCACCCCATTAATCACTATGGCTATTCTCTCCGCAGCCCTAGGAGGGTGAATAGGACTAAACCAGACACAAACCCGAAAAATCCTGGCCTTCTCATCCATCTCCCACCTAGGCTGAATAACCATCATCCTCGTCTACAGCCCAAAACTAGCCCTTCTGAATTTCTACTTATACGTTCTATTAACTGCAGCCGTCTTCCTAACCCTGAACTCAACCAAAACTTTAAGCCTCTCTGCCTTAATGACCACCTGAACAAAAACCCCAGCGCTAAGCGCGATACTAATGCTCACCTTACTTTCACTTGCAGGGCTTCCTCCTCTGACAGGCTTCTTGCCCAAATGACTTATTATTCAAGAGCTAACTAAACAAAGCATGGCCCCAGCAGCAACAATCATAGCCCTCCTCTCTTTACTAAGTTTATTCTTCTACCTCCGACTCGCATACTGCGCAACAATCACACTCCCCCCTCACAGCACCAACCACATAAAACAATGACACACTAATAAATCAGTCAACCCCCTAGTGGCCATCCTAGTTTCTGCATCCCTTACCCTTCTCCCAATCTCACCCATAATCCTCACCATTGTCTAAGAAACTTAGGATCACTTAAACCGAAGGCCTTCAAAGCCTTAAACAAGAGTTAAACCCTCTTAGTTTCTGCTAAGACTCGCAGGACACTACCCTGCATCCCCTGAATGCAACTCAGATACTTTTATTAAGCTAGAGCCTTAACACTAGACAGATGGGCTTTGATCCCATGAAGTCTACGGTTAACAGCCGCATGCCCAAACCAACAGGCTTCTGCCTAAAGACTCCGGTGTACTACTGATACACATCAATGAGCTTGCAACTCACTATGAACTTCACTACAGAGCCGATAAGAAGAGGAATCAAACCTCTGTAAAAAGGACTACAGCCTAACGCTTAAACACTCAGCCATCTTACCTGTGACATTCATCAACCGATGATTATTCTCAACCAACCACAAAGATATCGGTACCCTCTACCTAATTTTCGGTGCATGAGCCGGAATAGTAGGCACTGCCCTAAGTCTTCTCATTCGAGCAGAACTGGGACAACCAGGCGCCCTACTAGGCGATGACCAGATCTACAATGTCGTCGTTACTGCCCATGCTTTCGTAATAATCTTCTTCATAGTCATACCAATCATAATCGGAGGATTCGGAAACTGACTAGTCCCCTTAATAATCGGAGCCCCAGACATAGCATTCCCTCGAATAAACAACATAAGCTTCTGGCTCCTCCCCCCATCCTTCCTCCTTCTCCTAGCCTCCTCCACAGTAGAAGCGGGAGCAGGAACGGGCTGAACTGTTTATCCCCCCCTCGCCGGCAACCTAGCACACGCAGGAGCTTCAGTAGACCTGGCCATCTTCTCCCTCCACCTGGCAGGAATCTCCTCAATCCTGGGGGCTATCAACTTCATCACAACAGCAATTAACATAAAACCACCCGCCCTCTCACAATACCAAACCCCCCTATTTGTCTGATCAGTCCTAATTACCGCAGTGCTACTCCTCCTATCTCTTCCTGTCCTCGCTGCTGGTATTACTATACTCCTTACCGACCGCAACCTAAACACCACCTTCTTCGACCCAGCGGGAGGAGGAGACCCAGTACTGTACCAACACCTCTTCTGATTTTTCGGCCACCCTGAAGTCTACATTCTCATTCTTCCAGGGTTTGGAATTATCTCCCACGTCGTAGCCTACTACGCAGGGAAAAAAGAACCATTCGGCTACATAGGAATAGTATGAGCCATACTATCCATCGGCTTCCTAGGGTTCATCGTATGAGCCCACCACATATTCACTGTGGGAATAGACGTAGACACTCGAGCATACTTCACCTCTGCCACTATAATCATTGCTATCCCAACAGGAATCAAAGTCTTCAGCTGACTAGCCACACTACACGGAGGCACAATTAAATGAGACCCCCCTATACTGTGAGCACTAGGATTCATCTTCCTATTTACCATCGGAGGCCTGACAGGGATTGTCCTAGCAAACTCCTCTCTAGACATTGCCCTACACGATACCTACTACGTAGTAGCTCATTTCCATTACGTCCTATCTATGGGTGCGGTATTTGCAATCCTAGCAGGGTTTACTCACTGATTCCCCCTATTTACAGGATACACCCTTCACTCCACCTGAGCTAAAATCCACTTTGGCGTAATATTCATTGGTGTCAACCTAACCTTCTTCCCCCAACACTTCCTAGGCCTTGCTGGGATGCCTCGACGATACTCAGACTACCCAGACGCCTACACACTATGAAACACTATCTCCTCAGTAGGCTCACTAATCTCCCTAACAGCCGTAATCATACTAGTCTTCCTCATCTGAGAAGCCTTCGCATCAAAACGCAAAGCACTTCAACCAGAGCTAACAAGCACAAACATTGAATGAATCCACGGCTGCCCACCCCCATTCCACACCTTTGAAGAACCAGCCTTTGTTCAAGTCCAAGAAAGGAAGGAGTCGAACCCCCATATATTGGTTTCAAGCCAACCGCATAAACCACTTATGCTTCTTTCTCATTGAGGTGTTAGTAAAATATATTACATAGTCTTGTCAAGACTAAATTACAGGTGAAACCCCAGTACACCTCACCTTATAAACATGGCCAACCACTCACAATTCGGTTTCCAAGATGCCTCATCACCCATTATAGAAGAACTTATACAATTCCACGACCACGCCCTAATGGTCGCTCTAGCCATTTGCAGCCTAGTCCTATACCTGCTAGCCCTCATACTTACAGAAAAACTATCATCAAGCACTGTTGACGCCCAGGAAATTGAGCTCGTCTGAACCATCCTACCAGCTGCAGTACTAATCATACTTGCCCTTCCATCACTACGCATCCTCTACATAATAGACGAAATCAACGAACCAGACCTAACCCTAAAAGCCATCGGTCATCAATGATACTGGACCTACGAATACACTGACTTCAAGAACCTAACATTCGACTCGTACATAATCCCCACATCAGACCTACCCCTAGGTCACTTCCGCCTTCTAGAAGTCGACCACCGTGTCATCGTACCAATAAACTCCAAAGTCCGTGTAATTGTTACTGCTGACGACGTACTACACTCATGGGCTGTCCCAAGCCTGGGCGTAAAAACCGACGCAATCCCGGGACGTCTCAACCAAACCTCCTTCTTAACCCCCCGGCCCGGAATTTACTACGGACAGTGCTCAGAAATCTGCGGAGCTAATCATAGCTTCATGCCAATCGTAGTTGAATCAACACCCCTGGCTAATTTCGAGAACTGATCCTCCCTACTATCCTCCTCATCATTAAGAAGCTATGAAACAGCACTAGCCTTTTAAGCTAGAGACAGAGGGCTTACACCTCCTTAATGGCATGCCTCAACTAAACCCAGGTCCTTGATTTTTTATCATGCTCACATCATGATTCACTCTATCTCTAATTCTCCAACCAAAACTCCTTTCTTTCATCACCCCTAACCCCCTATCTAACAAAACACCCACAGCCCCTAAAACAACCCCCTGAACCTGACCATGAACCTAAGCTTCTTCGACCAATTTTCTAGCCCGTCGCTCCTAGGAATCCCCCTAATCCTCATCTCATTAACATTTCCAACCCTACTCCTCCCCTCCTTGGGAAACCGCTGAATTGCCAACCGACTTTCAACACTTCAACTGTGATCTATTAACCAAATTACAAAACAACTAATAACGCCTCTGCACAAAAAAGGCCACAAATGAGCCCTAATCCTAACATCACTTATAATCTTTCTCCTAATAATCAACTTATTAGGTCTACTACCCTACACATTCACACCAACCACCCAACTATCCATAAACCTGGCCCTAGCATTTCCCCTGTGACTGGCTACCCTCCTCACAGGCCTGCGCAACCAACCCTCCATCACTCTAGGACATCTCCTACCAGAAGGAACCCCCACCCCCCTAATTCCCGCCCTAATCCTAATCGAAACTACCAGCCTCCTCATCCGCCCCCTAGCACTAGGCGTACGCCTAACAGCCAACCTCACAGCAGGCCACCTTCTCATTCAACTCATCTCCACCGCCACAACAACACTATTCTCAACAATACCAATAATCTCCCTACTCACCCTACTAATCCTATTCCTACTAACCATCTTAGAAGTAGCAGTAGCCATGATTCAAGCCTATGTCTTCGTACTACTTCTAAGCCTCTACCTACAAGAAAACATCTAACACTAATGGCACACCAAGCACACTCTTACCATATAGTAGACCCCAGCCCATGACCCATTTTCGGAGCCGCCGCCGCCCTTCTCACCACCTCAGGCCTAACCATATGATTTCACTACCACTCTCCCTACCTTCTAGCTATCGGCCTTACCTCTACCATCCTAGTCATATTCCAATGATGACGTGACATTGTGCGAGAAAGCACCTTTCAAGGCCACCACACCCCACTAGTTCAAAAAGGCCTACGATACGGCATAGTGCTATTTATTACATCAGAAGCCTTCTTCTTCCTAGGCTTTTTCTGAGCCTTCTTCCACTCAAGCCTAGCCCCCACTCCAGAATTAGGAGGCCAATGACCCCCTGTCGGAATTAAACCCCTAGACCCAATAGACGTACCCCTGCTAAATACCGCCATCCTCCTAGCCTCAGGAGTCACCGTCACATGAGCCCACCACAGCATTACGGAGGCTAAACGAAAACAAGCAATCCAAGCCCTCGCCCTCACTGTTCTCCTGGGCTTCTACTTTACCGCCCTTCAGGCCATAGAATACTATGAAGCCCCATTCTCTATCGCAGATAGCGTTTACGGCTCAACCTTCTTCGTAGCCACAGGATTCCACGGACTCCATGTTATCATCGGATCTACATTCCTNCTAGTATGCCTCCTACGCCTAATCAAATTCCACTTCACCTCAAACCACCACTTTGGTTTNGAAGCGGCAGCATGATACTGACACTTCGTAGATATCGTGTGACTATTCCTCTACATCTCTATCTACTGATGAGGATCTTGCTCTTTTAGTATATTCATTACAATCGACTTCCAATCCTTAAAATCTGGTTCAACCCCAGAGAAGAGCAATGAATATGATCCTATTCATAATTAGCCTATCCTTGGCCCTAAGCATCATCCTAACTGCCTTAAACTTTTGACTTGCCCAAATAGCCCCAGACTCAGAAAAACTCTCCCCATATGAATGCGGATTTGACCCCCTAGGCTCCGCCCGCCTCCCCTTCTCCATCCGATTCTTCTTAGTGGCCATCCTATTCCTACTATTCGATCTAGAAATCGCCCTCCTACTCCCTCTACCATGAGCCACCCAACTGTCACATGAGCCCACCACACTAATATGAGCATCAACCCTAATCCTCCTCCTCACACTAGGGCTAATTTATGAATGAGCCCAGGGAGGATTAGAATGAGCAGAATAACAGAAAGTTAGTCTAACCAAGACAGTTGATTTCGGCTCAACAAATTATAGTACACACCCTATAACTTTCTTTATGTCCTATCTACACCTGAGCTTCTACGCAGCTTTTACCCTAAGCAGCCTAGGCCTAGCTTTTCACCGAACGCACCTTATTTCAGCACTATTATGCCTAGAAAGTATGATATTATCCCTATATGTCGCCCTAACCATATGACCCATCCAAACACAAACACCATCCACTATCACTATTCCCATCCTCATGCTAACATTCTCCGCCTGCGAAGCGGGCACAGGACTAGCCCTCCTAGTCGCCTCCACCCGAACTCACGGCTCCGACCACCTTCACAACTTCAACCTCCTACAATGCTAAAAATTATCGTCCCAACAATCATATTACTTCCTCTGGCTCTCCTCTCCCCACGCAAACACCTGTGGACCAACACTACCGCCTACAGCCTACTAATCGCTTTCATCAGCCTCCAATGACTAGTCCCAACATACTACCCAAGTAAAACCTCCACATTATGGTCATCCATTGATCAAATCTCCTCCCCCCTGCTGGTCTTATCATGTTGACTCCTACCACTCATAATCCTAGCAAGCCAAAACCACCTAGAACAAGAACCTACTACTCGTAAGCGAATCTTCACCACAACCATAATCCTAGCCCAACCATTCATCCTCCTAGCCTTCTCTGCCTCAGAACTTATACTATTTTACATCGCATTCGAAGCCACCCTAATTCCCACCCTAATCCTCATCACACGATGAGGAAACCAGCCAGAGCGACTAAACGCTGGTACATACCTCCTCTTCTACACACTCGCCAGCTCCCTCCCCCTTCTCATTGCCATCATCCACCTTCACAACCAAATTGGCACCCTCTACTTCCCCATACTCAAACTATCACACCCCTCAATCTCATCCTCCTGATCCGGCTTAATATCAAGCCTAGCCCTACTCATAGCCTTCATAGTAAAAGCCCCACTATACGGCCTACACCTATGACTACCCAAAGCCCACGTAGAGGCCCCAATTGCCGGCTCAATACTACTAGCAGCCTTACTGTTAAAACTAGGAGGCTACGGCATCATACGGATTACCCTCCTAGTCAACCCATCAACAAACAACCTACACTACCCTTTCATTACCCTAGCCCTATGGGGGGCACTAATAACTAGCGCCATCTGCCTACGCCAAGTAGACCTAAAATCACTAATTGCATACTCCTCCGTTAGCCACATAGGTCTGGTCGTAGCCGCAACTATAATCCAAACCCAATGGGCATTCTCAGGGGCAATAATCCTAATAATCTCACACGGCCTCACCTCCTCAATGCTATTCTGCCTAGCCAACACCAACTACGAGCGAACTCACAGCCGAATCCTCTTACTAGCTCGAGGCCTCCAACCCCTACTACCCCTCATAGCCACCTGATGACTCCTGGCTAACTTAGCTAACATAGCCCTCCCCCCAACAATCAACTTAATAGCAGAACTAACCATCATCATCGCCCTATTCAACTGATCCAACCTAACACTCCTCCTCACCGGCGCCGCAATTATACTAACCGCCTCATATACCCTATACATGCTCACAATAACACAACGAGGCACACTCCCATCCCACATCACATCGATTCAAAACTCCTCCACACGAGAACATCTCCTTATAGCTCTGCACATAATTCCTATGCTCCTACTAATTCTAAAACCAGACCTCATCTCAGGCGTTCCCATATGCAGGTATAGTTTCAACCCAAACATTAGACTGTGATTCTAAAAATAGAAGTTAAACCCTTCTTACCTGCCGAGGGGAGGTACAACCAACGAGAACTGCTAATTCTTGCATCTGGGACTAAACCCCCAGTCCCCTTACTTTCAAAGGATAATAGTAATCCAATGGTCTTAGGAGCCACTCATCTTGGTGCAATTCCAAGTGAAAGTAATGGACCTATTACTAGTCCTAAACACATTCATACTACTCACCCTAGCAACCCTGTCCACTCCTATTATCTTCCCGCTGCTCTCAGACAGCCTTAAAAACACCCCCACTACTATCACAAACACAGTCAAAACCTCTTTCATGATCAGCTTAATCCCCATAACAATCCACCTTTACTCAGGATCAGAAAGCCTAACGTCCCTCTGAGAATGAAAATTCATCATAAACTTTAAAATCCCCATCAGCCTAAAGCTAGACTTCTACTCCCTCACATTCTTCCCAATCGCTCTATTCGTCTCCTGATCCATCTTACAATTCGCAACATGGTATATGGCATCAGATCCCTACATCACAAAATTCTTCACCTACCTCCTACTCTTCCTAATCGCAATACTAATCTTAATCGTCGCTAACAACCTATTCATCCTATTCATCGGCTGAGAAGGAGTAGGAATCATATCCTTCCTGCTAATCAGCTGATGACATGGACGAGCAGAAGCCAACACTGCCGCCCTCCAAGCTGTATTATACAACCGAGTCGGAGATATTGGACTCATTCTCTGCATAGCATGACTAGCATCCACCATAAACACCTGAGAAATCCAACAAATCTCTTCTCCCCACCAAACCCCTACATTACCTCTCCTAGGCCTCATCCTAGCCGCAACCGGTAAATCCGCCCAATTTGGGCTACACCCATGACTTCCAGCTGCTATAGAAGGCCCAACCCCTGTATCCGCCCTACTCCACTCCAGCACTATAGTAGTAGCCGGAATCTTCCTACTCATCCGAACCCACCCCCTATTCAGCAACAACCAAACCGCCTTAACCCTATGCCTCTGCCTCGGGGCCCTCTCAACCCTATTTGCCGCCACATGTGCTCTTACTCAAAACGATATCAAAAAAATCATCGCCTTCTCCACTTCAAGCCAACTAGGTCTCATAATAGTCACAATCGGATTAAACCTCCCCCAACTAGCTTTCCTGCACATCTCAACCCACGCATTCTTTAAAGCCATACTATTCCTGTGCTCAGGGTCCATCATCCATAGCCTAAATGGCGAACAAGACATCCGAAAAATAGGAGGACTCCAAAAACTACTACCAACAACCACCTCATGCCTAACTATCGGTAGCCTAGCCCTAATAGGAACCCCCTTCCTTGCAGGATTTTACTCAAAAGATCAAATCATTGAATGCTTAAACACATCATACCTGAACTCCTGAGCCCTCCTACTAACCCTCTTGGCCACATCCTTTACCGCAGTCTACACAGTCCGTATAATCGTACTAGTGCAAGCCGGCTTCGTACGAATCCCCCCTCTAGCCCCAATCAATGAAAACAACCCAGCAGTGACTTCCCCTATCACCCGCCTAGCACTGGGAAGCATTACAGCCGGGTTCATCATTACCTCATTTATCCTACCGACAAAAACCCCACCCATAACTATACCCCTCTATATTAAAATTACAGCTATCATCGTCACCATTCTAGGCATCATCCTAGCCCTAGAAATCTCAAAAATAACCCAAACCCTCATCCTTACAAAACAAGGCCCTTTCTCAAACTTCTCAACATCACTAGGATACTTCAACCCCCTAGTTCACCGATTCAACACAACAAACCTCCTAGCCGGAGGCCAAAACATCGCCTCCCACCTAATCGACCTCTCCTGATATAAAATATTTGGACCAGAAGGCCTAGCCGCCCTACAAACAACAGCAGCCAAAAACGCCACTACCCTCCACTCCGGACTAATCAAAGCCTACCTAGGATCCTTCGCCCTTTCCACCCTAATCCTTCTCATATCCATATACAGAACCAACTAATGGCCCTCAACCTTCGTAAAAACCACCCACTACTCAAAACCATCAACAACGCCCTAATCGACCTTCCCACGCCATCAAATATCTCAACTTGATGAAATTTTGGATCACTATTAGGAATCTGCTTAATCACACAAATCGTCACTGGCCTACTATTAGCCACACACTACACAGCAGACACCTCACTAGCTTTCAACTCAGTTGCCCATATGTGCCGAAACGTCCAATTTGGCTGACTCATCCGCAACCTCCACGCAAACGGAGCCTCATTCTTCTTCATCTGCGTCTACCTCCACATCGGTCGAGGCTTCTACTACGGCTCATACCTTAATAAAGAAACCTGAAACATTGGAGTTATCTTGCTCTTAGCCCTAATAGCAACTGCCTTCGTAGGCTATGTACTCCCCTGAGGACAAATATCGTTCTGAGGGGCCACAGTCATCACCAACCTTCTCTCAGCAATCCCCTATATTGGCCAAACACTAGTAGAATGAGCCTGAGGGGGATTCTCAGTAGATAATCCCACATTAACACGATTCTTTGCCCTCCATTTCCTACTCCCATTTGTCATCGCAGGGCTTACACTGGTACATCTCACTTTCCTTCACGAAACCGGATCAAACAACCCACTAGGAATCCCTGCAGACTGCGATAAAATTCCCTTCCACCCCTACTACTCCACAAAAGATATCCTAGGGTTTGCACTAATGCTTATCCTGCTCGTCTCCCTGGCCCTATTCTCCCCCAACATGCTCGGGGACCCAGAAAACTTCACCCCAGCCAATCCTCTAACTACACCCCCACACATCAAACCCGAATGATACTTCCTATTTGCATACGCCATCCTTCGATCCATCCCAAATAAACTAGGAGGGGTGCTAGCCCTAGCAGCCTCTGTCCTAGTCTTATTCCTAACCCCCCTACTCCACAAATCAAAACTACGATCAATAACTTTCCGACCCTTATCGCAGATCTTATTCTGAGCCCTAGTAGCCAACCTCCTAATCCTCACCTGAGTAGGAAGCCAGCCAGTCGAACACCCATTCATCATCATTGGCCAACTAGCCTCAATCTCCTACTTCACAATCATTCTAGTCCTATTCCCCCTCGCAGCTGTACTAGAAAACAAAATACTGAAACTTTAACTCTAATAGTTTATAAAAACATTGGTCTTGTAAGCCAAAGATTGAAGATTAAACCCCTTCTTAGAGTTTCCCCCCATTAATCAGAAAGAAAGGAGTCGAACCTTCCTCACCAGCTCCCAAAGCTGACATTTTCAACTAAACTACTTTCTGACCCCCCTCCCTACGGCCCTAAACAGCTCGAATAGCCCCTCGAGATAAACCTCGCACGAGCTCCAACACCACAAACAACGTTAACAACAGCCCTCATCCCCCAATTAAAAGCAGCCCCGCCCCTCATGAGTAAAATACTGCCACCCCACTAAAATCCAAACGAGTCGAATGCAAACCACCAAAATCCACCGTCACTCCCCCCGCCGACAACTCAAACCCCACCCCCAACACAACCCCCACTACAACCAAGCACATACCCAAACCATAGCCAACAACCCCCCAGTCAGCCCAAGCCTCAGGATACGGGTCCGCCGCCAGCGAGACTGAATAGACAAACACCACTAACATCCCCCCTAAATAAACCATCACCAAAACCAGAGACACGAAAGAAACCCCCAAACTCACCAACCAACCACACCCAGCTACAGAAGCCAGAACCAGCCCCACAACCCCATAATAGGGTGAGGGGTTAGAAGCAACCGCTAAACCCCCTAAAACAAAGCACAGCCCCAAAAATAATACAAATTCTATCATAAATTCCTGCCCGGACTTTCTCCAGGATCTACGGCCTGAAAAGCCGCTGTTATAGAAATTTAACTACAAGAACCGATATATTCCACCCCCCCCTTCCCCCCCCAGCATGTTTTCTCATGTTTTACAGGGTATGTACTCTCTGCATCGGGTCTTTTTGCCCCATCAGACACTACTATAATGTAGGATACTCCACGCGATACGGGTATGCTCTTCCAGTTTAACTCAAACATGAACGCCCATGAGATAATGTTCGTGCGATTCCCCTTCTAGGAACATCTTTGTTTCAGGTACCATTTAGCCCAAGTGATCCTACCTCTGGCCTAGGCCGCCGGCGTCGCTTAAGATCGATATTGTTCCCTTGTACTCACTTTTCATCTAATATACGGATAACGTCACAGTATACCCTTGTAATCTTCTAGGCAATTGGATTCGCCCACCTCCAAGGATCCTTTCCCGTCCAACCACTTTCAGGAACTCCCAAGCCAGAGAGCGTGGTTATCTATTAATCGTGTTTCTCACGAGAACCGAGCTACCCCGTGTCAGTTATACCTTCGGTTATTGGCTTCAAGGACATAACCTCCCCCTACACCCTAGCACGACTTGCTMWTTTGCGCCACTGGTTCCTATTTCAGGGCCATAACTTGTTTCGGTCCGTCTCTCTTGCCCTTCACAGATACAAGTGGTCGGTGTGAATAATCCTCCCTTTGTCTCGTGATCGCGGCATTCCGACCGTCCCTGCACTTTTTCCTTTTTGGGGGTCTCTTCAATAAGCCCTTCAAGTGCGTAGCAGGTGATATCTTCCTCTTGACATGTCCATCACATGTGCGTCGAACTATCGTTCACCGAAACCGCATAACTTGTCATGGTTTCATCGTATAACCCTTCGCATACTCGGATACTGATGCACTTTGACCCCATTCACGAGGGGGAGGCTATTTACCTCTTAAGTATGCAGATAATGTAGTGCTCACCGGACATAGTTATTTTATTCACCCTTTCTAGGATTTCGTATCTAAACTCTCAAAAAACCATCATTTTTTGTTCGTTTATTTTTATCTTGACATTTTTGTTTACGTTAACTAAAATTTAATCAAACTTTTAACCGTATCTCCCTACCTCTAACCAATATGTTTACAATCATCATATTAACAAACAATTTTCCTCTATTTTCCCCCCATTAATCAGAAAGAAAGGAGTCGAACCTTCCTCACCAGCTCCCAAAGCTGACATTTTCAACTAAACTACTTTCTGACCCCCTCCCTACGGCCCTAAACAGCTCGAATAGCCCCTCGAGATAAACCTCGCACGAGCTCCAACACCACAAACAACGTTAACAACAGCCCTCATCCCCCAATTAAAAGCAGCCCCGCCCCTCATGAGTAAAATACTGCCACCCCACTAAAATCCAAACGAGTCGAATGCAAACCACCAAAATCCACCGTCACTCCCCCCGCCGACAACTCAAACCCCACCCCCAACACAACCCCCACTACAACCAAGCACATACCCAAACCATAGCCAACAACCCCCCAGTCAGCCCAAGCCTCAGGATATGGGTCCGCCGCCAGCGAGACTGAATAGACAAACACCACTAACATCCCCCCTAAATAAACCATCACCAAAACCAGAGACACGAAAGAAACCCCCAAACTCACCAACCAACCACACCCAGCTACAGAAGCCAGAACCAGCCCCACAACCCCATAATAGGGTGAGGGGTTAGAAGCAACCGCTAAACCCCCTAAAACAAAGCACAGCCCCAAAAATAATACAAATTCTATCATAAATTCCTGCCCGGACTTTCTCCAGGATCTACGGCCTGAAAAGCCGCTGTTATAGAAATTTAACTACAAGAACCGATATATTCCACCCCCCCCTTCCCCCCCCAGCATGTTTTCTCATGTTTTACAGGGTATGTACTCTCTGCATCGGGTCTTTTTGCCCCATCAGACACTACTATAATGTAGGATACTCCACGCGATACGGGTATGCTCTTCCAGTTTAACTCAAACATGAACGCCCATGAGATAATGTTCGTGCGATTCCCCTTCTAGGAACATCTTTGTTTCAGGTACCATTTAGCCCAAGTGATCCTACCTCTGGCCTAGGCCGCCGGCGTCGCTTAAGATCGATATTGTTCCCTTGTACTCACTTTTCATCTAATATACGGATAACGTCACAGTATACCCTTGTAATCTTCTAGGCAATTGGATTCGCCCACCTCCAAGGATCCTTTCCCGTCCAACCACTTTCAGGAACTCCCAAGCCAGAGAGCGTGGTTATCTATTAATCGTGTTTCTCACGAGAACCGAGCTACCCCGTGTCAGTTATACCTTCGGTTATTGGCTTCAAGGACATAACCTCCCCCTACACCCTAGCACGACTTGCTCTTTTGCGCCACTGGTTCCTATTTCAGGGCCATAACTTGTTTCGGTCCGTCTCTCTTGCCCTTCACAGATACAAGTGGTCGGTGTGAATAATCCTCCCTTTGTCTCGTGATCGCGGCATTCCGACCGTCCCTGCACTTTTTCCTTTTTGGGGGTCTCTTCAATAAGCCCTTCAAGTGCGTAGCAGGTGATATCTTCCTCTTGACATGTCCATCACATGTGCGTCGAACTATCGTTCACCGAAACCGCATAACTTGTCATGGTTTCATCGTATAACCCTTCGCATACTCGGATACTGATGCACTTTGACCCCATTCACGAGGGGGAGGCTATTTACCTCTTAAGTATGCAGATAATGTAGTGCTCACCGGACATAGTTATTTTATTCACCCTTTCTAGGATTTCGTATCTAAACTCTCAAAAAACCATCATTTTTTGTTCGTTTATTTTTATCTTGACATTTTTGTTTACGTTAACTAAAATTTAATCAAACTTTTAACCGTATCTCCCTACCTCTAACCAATATGTTTACAATCATCATATTAACAAACAATTTTCCTCTATTTTCCCCCCATTAATCAACCTATAAAAACAAAACTTTTTTACCCTTCCCCTCCCTCCCAAAAACCCCTACAACTAAATCCAAACAAAAACACACCCT